TTGTCAATTTATCCAGAACTTCTCTCTTTTCCTCGGTGAAACAAGAATCCGTTTTGCTCAAATCAAAGCACTTAGTTTAGCCTTTGTTTCCTCTGTGCCCTGTCTTCTTTAAAGATTCATCCAATGGAATCCCGACTCCCTTTCTTTTTGATTTCCATTCTATTTATAATTAGAACCTAATTAAGATAGGATGACTAATGTATGCAGCCTAATGAGGAGTAATACTATAAAAATAAAGAACTCTATTTCAGAACTATGAGACAGAATATTCTGTTTTCTTATTTACTCTTTCTTTATTTTTGGATTTTATTTCCATTTTTCTATTTTATAGAAAGTAGATCGATTTAGATAATGTATATATAAGCAAAGTAATATACTTCAAACAAAGTAGGAATTCGCAAGATGGAGAAAATCATTGCAGTTATTATAGGGAAGTCTAGGGACTTAGAGCATATCCTATTTGAAGGAGGATGGAATTCAAATCAGGTAAGGGATCCTTCCTTCTATTGATTTGATAGAAATTCGTTTTTCTTTTCCTGTCTCTAAGATTTTCGATGAATGAGCCTGTGGTAATGCTTTTATCTCTATTCTATGGCGCAAGCGACCGTCCAGTCTATAAACAAGTACTAATGAGGAAATGAAAACTATACTAAAGGAAACATAGGATCTCTATCCTAAAATCTAAAAAAAGGACATATTAGGGCTATACGGATTCGAACCGTAGACCTTCTCGGTAAAACAGATCAAACGGATTATTATCGAAATGATTCGAACTGTTTCAAAGACCCAACATGCATTTTTTTGCATTGGGCTCTTTCATCAACTGATGTAAAGATCAGTTAGTCCACCATAGTTTTTCTTTACGGAAAGATAATGAGATGGCTCCCTGTGCTCTGATTGATTATTTGTATTATGATCTATCTAGGAGCAATACCAAAGTGTTTCAAAGGAGGATTACCTTGACTTAGGTCTGCCTCCGGCCTAAATTAAATCAACCTAAGTGAAATGGAGTCTCTATCGTTCCGCTGCAAGAGTTGACTATGAGACTTCATACACCTTAAAGTTCATAGAACGAAAAGAAGTTTTTTGGAGGCCCTTATCCTCATTACGCCTAGCATTTAGTGGGCTGGATATTTACCTTATCAACTAGCAAATCAATAAGGGTTCTATTTGATTAGGCACCTGAATTGGCACCTGAATCGGACTGAACCGACTGTTTGTCAGGCTACTGTTCTCCTATTCTCTCGAATCCATGAAGTAAGACATTGATTTTGCAATAAGATCAATTATGTTCATTGCATAATAAGCTCCCTTGAAAAGCATTGGCGCACGTGTAAGCGAGTTGCTCTACCGAACTGAGCTATAGCCCTTGTCAGAGATATCTTAACATATAGATAATTTCTTGTCAAGATGAATATTCTCTAATGCCAGAGGATATCCCTTTGATCTGTTTACTATATAACATACCAATAACGGAGCAGTATTGCTTATAAAAAGGATTCGATCTATAATCGATCGAAGTAATGGGTCTTCCTTTGTGGTGATAAATTGCCTACTTAACTCAGTGGTTAGAGTATTGCTTTCATACGGCGGGAGTCATTGGTTCAAATCCAATAGTAGGTAGGTAGGTAGAAAAATTACTAGATAGCATTGGACTTACTTCGCTTCGCTATCTAATAACTTTTTCTACCCCTCTTCCCTTTTTCTTTGTATCAACTAAACCATTGGATTGTATTCAATTGGATGGGGGAATCCAATTGATAGCCTCGACTCGTATCCTAGCTCGTCTGAGAGCTAGCTTCGCTTCAACCAACTCTTTCGTACCCTCAGCTCTACTCAAGTTAGCTTCGGCTATTTCAAGTGCCTGTTGAGCTTCTTCCGGATCAATGTCACTACCCAGTTCCGCATCATTTCCTAAAATGATGATCTCATTATTAACTATTCTCGCAAAACCGCTCCACAGAACCGCCGTTAACCATTGGTCGTTGAGGAGGCGTATTCTCAAAGGACCCATATCTACAGCTGTGTTAATGGGGGCGTGGTTTGGTAATACGCCAATTTGGCCACTATTAGTAGATAAAATGATTTCTTTCACTTCACAATCCCAAATAATTCGCTTAGGAGTTAGTACATAAAGATTTAATTTCATTTCTTCAATTTGTTCTCCTCTTCTAAGTTTATAGCTTTCGTGCTAGCTTCATCGATGTTACCCACCAAATAAAAAGCTTGTTCGGGTAGGCCGTCTAATTCTCCGGAAAGGATTAGTTGAAATCCCCTAATTGTTTCTGCAAGACCAACATACTTTCCTGCAGAACCGGTAAAAACTTCTGCCACAAAGAACGGTTGTGATAAGAAACGTTCAATTTTTCGTGCTCTTGCTACAGTTAAACGATCCTCCTCTGATAATTCATCCAACCCAAGAATTGCGATAATGTCCTGAAGTTCTTTGTAACGTTGTAAAGTTTCCTTAACTCTTTGCGCAGTTTCATAATGTTCGTTGCCAACGATCCGAGGCTGTAACATAGTTGAGGTTGAATCTAAAGGATCTACTGCTGGATAAATACCCTTGGAAGCTAATCCTCTGGAAAGTACGGTAGTAGCATCCAAATGTGCAAATGTTGTGGCAGGAGCAGGGTCGGTCAAATCGTCCGCAGGTACATAAACTGCTTGGATCGAAGTTATGGATCCCTTTTTTGTAGAAGCAATTCTTTCTTGCAAAGAACCCATTTCTGTACTAAGAGTAGGTTGATAACCCACTGCGGAGGGCATTCTCCCTAATAAGGCGGATACCTCCGATCCTGCTTGAACAAAACGAAAGATATTATCGATGAATAGAAGCACGTCTTGCTTATTAACATCTCGGAAATATTCTGCCATAGTTAGGGCAGTTAAACCAACTCTCATACGAGCTCCCGGCGGTTCATTCATTTGACCATAGACTAGAGCTACCTTTGATTCCTCCAAATTTTTTTCATTAATTACTCCGGATTCCTTCATTTCCATATAAAGATCATTTCCTTCACGAGTCCGTTCCCCTACTCCGCCAAATACGGATACGCCTCCATGAGCTTTAGCAATGTTGTTGATTAATTCCATGATGAGTACTGTTTTACCTACTCCAGCCCCCCCAAATAGTCCTATTTTTCCTCCACGTCGATAAGGAGCTAAAAGATCGACCACCTTAATACCTGTTTCAAAGATGGATAATTTCGTATCTAGCTCGATAAAGGCAGGCGCAGATCTATGAATAGGGAATGTTGCATTAATATCTACAGGACCCAAATTGTCAATAGGTTCCCCAAGAACGTTGAAAATTCGTCCGAGAGTAGCTCCACCGACTGGAACACTGAGAGGAGCTCCCGTGTCAATCACTTCCAATCCTCTCATCAACCCGTCTGTAGCACTCATAGCTACAGCTCTAACTCGATTATTTCCTAATAATTGTTGTACCTCACAAGTCACATTAATTTGCTTACCGGCAGTGTCTCTACTCTTGACTACCAAAGCGTTATAAATATAAGGTAACTTGCCCGGGGGAAAAGTGATATCCAGCACGGGTCCAATAATTTGATCGATACGCCCTATGCTTTTTTCTTCAATTGTGGAAACCCCGGGACGAGAAGTAGTAGGATTGGTTCTCATAATTATCACATAATTTTCAAAAAAAAAAGGAATTTGTCGAATTTTTTCTTGTTGAATAATGCCAAATCAAATCCAAAAAAATAGCCAAAAATCCAAAAGTCAAAAGGAAATGAATTAGTTAATTCAATAAGAGAGAAAGGGGGACGAGGACTTGATTTCGTTGCCCAAGCGAATCCCATTCAATCGTTTACTCATGGAATGAGTCCGTTGGAAAGTTCAATCAATCTTTTTTTTCATATACATTTCGCCTTTTGTGGAGGATCTGTCCCTACTCTACTTTCCTATCTAGGACTTCGATATACAAAATATATACTACTGTGAAGCATAGATTGCTGTCAACAGAGAATTTTCTTAGTATTTAGGTATTTACATTCAAAATAAGAAAGGGGCCTATTAAGAACTTGTAAAATAAGGATTAGGGATTGATTTGGGTTGCGCTATATCTATCAAAGAGTATACAATAATGATGGATTTGGTGAATCAAATCCATGGTTTAATAACGAACCATGTTAACTTACCATAACAACAACTCAATTCCTATCGAATTCCTATAGTAGAATTCCTATAGGATAGAACATACACAGGGTGTACGCATTATATATGAATGAAACATATTCATTAACTTAAGCATGCCCTCCATTTTCTTTAATGAGTTGATATTAATTGAATACCCTTTTTGTTTTAAAAGATTTTTGCAAAGGTTTCATTTACGCCTAATCCATATCGAGTAGACCCTGTCGTTGTGAGAATTCTTAATTCATGAGTTGTAGGGAGGGACTTATGTCACCACAAACAGAAACTAAAGCAAGTGTTGGATTTAAAGCTGGTGTTAAGGATTATAAATTGACTTATTACACCCCGGAGTATGAAACCAAGGATACTGATATCTTGGCAGCATTCCGAGTAACTCCTCAGCCCGGGGTTCCGCCCGAAGAAGCAGGGGCTGCAGTAGCTGCCGAATCTTCTACTGGTACATGGACAACTGTTTGGACTGATGGACTTACCAGTCTTGATCGTTACAAAGGGCGATGCTATCACATCGAGCCCGTTGTTGGGGAGGAAAATCAATTTATCGCTTATGTAGCTTATCCATTAGACCTATTTGAAGAGGGTTCTGTTACTAACATGTTTACTTCCATTGTGGGTAACGTATTTGGTTTCAAAGCCCTACGCGCTCTACGTCTGGAGGATCTGCGAATTCCCCCTACTTATTCAAAAACTTTCCAAGGTCCGCCTCATGGTATCCAAGTTGAAAGGGATAAGTTGAACAAGTACGGCCGTCCTTTTTTGGGATGTACTATTAAACCAAAATTGGGATTATCCGCAAAAAATTACGGTAGAGCGTGTTATGAGTGTCTACGCGGTGGACTTGATTTTACCAAAGATGATGAAAACGTAAACTCACAACCATTTATGCGCTGGAGGGACCGTTTTGTCTTTTGTGCCGAAGCAATTTATAAATCACAGGCCGAAACCGGTGAAATCAAGGGGCATTACTTGAATGCGACTGCAGGTACATGCGAAGAAATGATGAAGAGAGCTATATTTGCGAGGGAATTAGGGGTTCCTATTGTAATGCATGACTACTTAACTGGGGGATTCACCGCAAATACTACTTTGGCTCATTATTGCCGCGACAATGGCCTACTTCTTCACATTCACCGGGCAATGCATGCAGTTATTGATAGACAGAAAAATCATGGTATGCATTTTCGTGTATTAGCTAAAGCATTGCGTATGTCTGGGGGAGATCATGTCCACGCCGGTACAGTAGTAGGTAAGTTAGAAGGGGAACGCGAAATGACTTTAGGTTTTGTTGATTTATTGCGCGATGATTTTATTGAAAAAGATCGTGCTCGCGGTATCTTTTTCACTCAGGACTGGGTATCTATGCCAGGTGTTATACCGGTGGCTTCAGGGGGTATTCATGTTTGGCATATGCCAGCTCTGACCGAAATCTTTGGAGATGATTCCGTATTACAATTTGGTGGAGGAACTTTAGGACATCCTTGGGGAAATGCACCTGGTGCAGTAGCTAATCGGGTGGCTTTAGAAGCTTGTGTACAAGCTCGTAACGAAGGGCGCGATCTTGCTCGTGAAGGTAATGAAATTATCCGAGCAGCTTGCAAATGGAGTCCTGAACTAGCCGCAGCTTGTGAAATATGGAAGGCGATCAAATTTGAGTTCGAGCCGGTAGATACTATAGATAAGTAGATAAAACTAGATATAAAGAAGGTCTAAATAAAAAAGAAGCGAAATAGAAAGAGAAAAAAGCAGTTACGAAATGCAGTAATTCTTCTTTATTCTTCTAATTGATTGCAATTAAACTCGGCTCAATCTTTTTTTTAAGATTGAGCCGAATAAAAATAGATCTTGATACGATCATGAGACTTGACAAATCGAGATTCCTCTATTCTATATATTTAGAATATATAAAGGTATAATACAATAAATAAATACAAATATAGTATTATCATATGATAATGGAATCAAATACGCAGTATTTACAGAAAAAGTCTTTATTTATTGGGAAAGAATCAATGAAAAAAGATTAGGAATCGCAATGCTACTATACGCGTCCGGAGGAGTATTCGGAATAATATTCTTCTATAATCCATTCTTGTGTCTTGCGCGGGGTCTTACTAACAGGACTTCGCTGCACGGGACGGGTTTTCGTCGAAAAGCTAACTCCACCCGGCATTTTCATACCCTTTGGGTGGTATATCGCCTTAAAAAGTCTAAGGGGGTAGTATGAGATCTGTAGTAGGTAAGAGAATTTGCCCTTTGATTTTGATTGAGTATGCTATTTTTCCGCCTTTACCGCGCATTATTGTATGAGCTTCTAGAGGATAGAGGAGCACGTATGCAGGAAGGAAATTACAGCTTAATAAAAAAGTCTAAAAAAGCTTCAACTTTACGGCACTATCAATCAACTAAAAAGCCCTATGTATGAATCCTTACAACCGGTGGGATAGGATAAGAGCGAGTTTCGGTATACTGGGGTTGGGGGATATCCTTATTTCAAAACCTGACGCGCATCTTGCGTTTGTGGGGGTCCGAGAGTGGTTGAAGAAGTATTGCATGTGGAAGTAGGTAGACGAAACTGATTTAGGATTCGAAATGGGCGCATTCGACTAAAAGTCGTACTGAGACCTTTTTTAAAGGGTATTCTGAAAGAGGTATTTCATTTTCACAATCGCTTTCTTTTGAATCCAATTTCAAGTTCGATTAGAAGGATAGAAAGGCCATGAGGACGGGAAAAGAAAAATCAAATCTTTTTAATCTCCTTTTTTGCAATTTTCTTATTATCCATTCCATTCATTTTTTTTTTATAGAATACTAAAGTATTCTATAGTATTCTATAAAAAATCTTTATTTTGCAAACTAAAAAATACAATAGTCAATATTCCTTATAATAGATATACTTAATTATATTATAAGAATCCTAAGATATTTTTCGAATAGATAGAAATAGTAAATTTGAATTGAGACACCTATTCTATGACGGATTTTAACTTACCTTCTATTTTCGTGCCTTTAGTAGGCTTAGTATTTCCGGCAATTGCAATGGCTTCTTTATTTCTTTATGTGCAGAAAAATAAGATTGTCTAGAACCGATGGGGCCGAATTTTCTCAATGTATTTCCACGCAGGATCATAATACAGATATTTTTTAGTGTAAGTAATATAATATGGTAGGGTATGTGGCTCTTTCTACACACAAATGAAAAACGGCTATGGATGCGGATATAGGCTACGAGCATAAATGCATGCATATGCGGAGCCGGGTATAGCAAGTTTTATTTTAAGTAGATCAACAGATATTTTTTGAATAGAAAGTCAATGTATCTAACCAATTATTTCACAGGAGTACTAGTTACTGAAGGCGATTTCAGAATCAAAAAAAGTAAAGTCAAAATCATTTAGCTTATTCTCTCAATTTCAATCGACCGCTGCTGGATTTAGTATATCTAATATGAATTGGCGATCAGAACACATATGGATAGAACTTCTAAAAGGTTCTCGAAAAAGAGGTAATTTTTTCTGGGCCTGTATTCTTTTTCTAGGTTCACTAGGATTTTTATCGGTTGGGGCTTCCAGTTATCTTGGTAAGAATATGATATCTGTACTTCCATCTCAACAAATTCTTTTTTTTCCACAGGGGGTCGTGATGTCTTTCTACGGAATCGCGGGCCTATTCATTAGCTCCTACTTGTGGTGCACTATTTTGTGGAATGTAGGCAGTGGTTATGACCGATTCGATAGAAAAGAGGGAATAGTGTGCATTTTTCGTTGGGGATTCCCTGGAATAAAACGTCGCGTCTTCCTTCGATTCCTTATGCGGGATATCCAATCAATTAGAATTCAGGTTAAAGAGGGTCTTTATCCTCGTCGTATCCTTTATATGGAAATCCGGGGCCAGGGGGTCATTCCCTTGACTCGTACTGATGAGAAGTTTTTTACTCCACGAGAAATTGAACAAAAAGCTGCCGAATTGGCCTATTTCTTGCGCGTACCAATTGAAGTATTTTGAATACCGATTTAATTTTTTTGAAATGAATTGAATTCGTTATTGTAAGGAGATTTTTGAGTATTTATCTAAAGAAAGGAACAAACGAGGATAAGAGAAAATTGCTTCTAATTTGTTTTGTCCAAGTGAGATATATGGCATAATATTCTTCCATTTTCATCTGAAAGGGCTTTTTTTTTTATTCTATTTCTCTATTCCACTCCATCTAGATCTAAGAAAGAACCCAATGCAATGAAATTCCACTAGTATACAAAAAAGAGGAATAGATACAAGGTCTCAAACCTTGTTATAGAATTTTTGCTTCAAATAAAAAGAAATATCATATAGAGTCAGCGAATGAAATAGAGTCAGCGAATGAAGCAGATTCATTAACAACTCAATTTACAGATCAAAAATGAAAAAAAAGAAAGCATTGCCTTCTTTCCTATATCTTGTATTTATCGTACTTTTGCCCTGGGGAGTCTCTTTCTCTTTTAACAAATGTCTGGAACTTTGGATTAAGAATTGGTGGAATACCAGGCAATCTGAAACTCTCTTAACTGATATTCAAGAGAAAAAGGTTCTAGAAAGATTCATAGAATTAGAAGAACTTTTTCTCTTGGACGAAATGATAAAAGAGAAACCGAAGACACATGTACAAAAACCTCCTATAGGAATACACCAGGAAATAATACAATTGGTCAAAATAGATAATGAGGATCATCTCCATATCATTTTGCATTTCTCGACAAATATAATCTGTTTGGCTATTCTAAGTGGTTCTTTTTTTCTGGGTAAAGAGGAACTTGTCATTTTGAATTCTTGGGTTCAGGAATTCTTCTATAACTTAAATGACTCAATAAAAGCTTTTTTGATTCTTTTAGTTACTGATTTTTTTGTTGGATTTCACTCCACCCGCGGTTGGGAACTACTAATTCGTTGGGTCTACAACGATCTTGGATGGGCTCCTAATGAGCTAATTTTCACTATTTTTGTTTGTAGTTTTCCAGTGATTCTAGATACATGTTTTAAATTTTGGATCTTTTTTTCTTTAAACCGTCTATCTCCTTCGCTTGTAGTCATTTATCATTCAATTAGTGAAGCATAAACTCATTCGATTTCCTGATATTAATCAAATTAGCATCTTTCTTCCTTTAGAAAGAAAGCCCTTTTCCATTTTAGCAAAATTCTTTCTATTTCTACCTGCTCAAGGTATTCATCATTCCAGTACAACTGTTGCAGTAGAATGACAACAGACTCGTGTATAGGGAACTAGATTAGCTTAGCTACCTATCTAATTTATTGTAGAAATTCTGGGATCTGCGATTGGATATGGAAAATAGAAATACTTTTTCTTGGGTAAAGGAACAGATGATTCGATCGATTTCTGTATCGATCATGATATACGTAATAACTCGGACATCTATTTCAAATGCATATCCCATTTTTGCGCAGCAGGGTTATGAAAACCCACGAGAAGCAACCGGACGAATTGTATGTGCCAATTGCCATTTAGCTAATAAGCCCGTGGATATTGAAGTTCCCCAAACTGTGCTTCCCGATACTGTATTTGAAGCAGTTCTTCGAATTCCTTATGATATGCAACTGAAACAAGTTCTTGGTAATGGGAAAAAGGGAGGGTTAAATGTGGGTGCTGTTCTTATTTTGCCCGAGGGATTCGAATTAGCGCCGCCCGACCGTATTTCTCCTGAGTTGAAAGAAAAGATAGGAAATCTTTCTTTTCAGAGTTATCGTCCCGATAAAAAAAATATTCTTGTGATAGGCCCTGTTCCCGGTAAGAAATATAGTGAAATCGTCTTTCCCATTCTTTCCCCCGATCCTGCTACGA